ATGGCAGTTCCAAAAAAACGTACTTCTATGTCAAAAAAACGTATTCGTAGAAATATTTGGAAGAAAAAGGGATATTTAGTTGCAGTAAAAACTTTTTCTTTAGCAAAATCGGTTTCCACCGGGCATTCAAAAAGTTTTTTTGTGCGACAAACAAATAATAAAGTCTTAGAATAATCTCAATTGATATAGCCTAAAGAACCTCAAATTTTGTAAGATGAATGTTAACTAATGTATTTTTCTGTATTGAATTTCTCAATATTACTTAGAACTCACTGCTGTGATATATAGAATAAGAGTTTTTTGTATATTGGGTTCTAAGTATTATTTTTTTCCCTATCACAATTGTACTTTTCTATTGTGAAAAATACAATTGTGATAGAGATTGAAACTCTTTTGTTATATGCCTATCCCAAAACTTAATTGGTTTTGTAATCGGATAAATGAAAAACAAATCATAAAAAAATAGAGAAAAAAAGACATAGTTTTATACCTCAACCGAGAAAAAACTATGGAGTTCCAACTGTTTGTAGAGAACTTAGTTTCTAGTACGTGAAAGTTGATTGTTAAAAAACCCACGACGATCTAGGTAGGTATTTTATTGAAAATTCAAATATTTAAACCACAAACCAGTCTTTATTCATTGATTCTAATTAATGTTTCCTAAACTATATTGAATCCTTGAATCTCGACGATTCAACATGAATTGACTATTATTATTTCAAGTAAGCCGCCGTGGTGAAATCGGTAGACACGCTGCTCTTAGGAAGCAGTGCTAAAGCATCTCGGTTCGAGTCCGAGCGGTGGCATCTTCTAAAAGAGATACAATAGATCCTAAAATGTATTCAATTCGCGATTTCCAATTCTGTAATGGGACCCCTTTTATGATATTTGCGACTTTAGAACATATATTAACTCATATCTCTTTTTCGATCATTTCAATTGTGATTACGATTCATTTGATGACCTTATTAGTCCACAAAATTATAGGATTACGTGATTCGTCAGAAAAAGGGATGATAGCTACCTTTTTCTCTATAACAGGATTATTAGTTTCTCGTTGGATTTCTTCGGGACATTTTCCATTAAGTAATTTATACGAGTCATTAATCTTCCTTTCGTGTAGTTTCTTCATTATTCATATGATTCCCAAGATACGTAACCTTAAAAATGATTTAAGCACAATAATTGCACCAAGTACCATTTTTACTCAAGGCTTTGCCATGTCGGGTCTTTCAACTGAAATGCATCAATCTGCAATATTAGTACCTGCTCTACAATCTCAGTGGTTAATGATGCACGTAAGTATGATGTTATTGAGCTATGCAGCTCTTTTATGCGGATCATTATTATCAGTCGCTCTTCTAGTCATTACATTTCGAAAAAACATCGAAATTTTTTGTAAAAGCAATAATTTATTAATTAAGTCATTTTTCTTTGGTGAGATTGAATATTTGAATGAAAAAAGAAGTGTTTTAAAAAACACTTCTTTTCCTTCATTTCAAAATTATTACAAATATCAATTAACTGAGCGTTTGGATTATTGGAGTTATCGTGTCATTAGTCTAGGGTTTACCTTTTTAACCATAGGTATTCTTTGTGGAGCAGTATGGGCTAATGAGGCATGGGGATCCTATTGGAATTGGGACCCCAAGGAAACTTGGGCATTTATTACTTGGACCATATTCGCGATTTATTTACATACTAGAACAAATATAAATTGGAAGGGTACGAATTCGGCACTTGTAGCTTCTATAGGATTTCTTATAATTTGGATATGCTATTTTGGGATCAATCTATTAGGAATAGGTTTACATAGTTATGGTTCATTCACATAAACATCAAATTGAATAAACTACATGAAGAATACATAAGATAAAAACATCATCCCATATATAACGAAAGTTTGTTTTTATGAGTTTTTGAGAACCATTTAAATTTGAATCAAGGAATCATTCAAATTTAAATGGTTCTCAAAAACTCGAGATGTATCTAATTACAATTCTTATTCATTTTATTTCTTTTTTCATTATACAGTACAGCAAACAATTTTCAAAATATTAAATTCAAAGAGTTATAAGACTTTCCTTCCGTTTCATTAATGAAACACTATCTATGATAATAATTGGATAAGATAGCGTGTACCTTGTCAACTGATAACGAGAGAACAAAATCGGGATAAATACCAATACTTATTACGGGTAGAAAGATACAGATTGAAAGAAATAGTTCTCGTAGTCCGGAATCCCAAAAATTAGAGTTTGGAATATTAAATAGCTTGTATCCATAAAACATCTGACGTAACATAGATAATAAATAAATAGGAGTTAATATCATTCCAATTGCCATTACAAAAGTAATTAGTATTTTTGGCATTAAAAGATATTTTGTACTAGTAATTAGTCCAAAAAATACTACAAATTCCGCAACAAAACCACTCATTCCCGGCAATGCAAGAGAAGCCATCGAGAAGCTACTGAACATGGTAAATGTTTTTGGCATTGGGATAGATATCCCTCCCATTTCTTCGAGATAAACAAGACGTGTTCTATCACAACTCGTTCCCGCCAAGAAAAAAAGTGCAGCACCAATAAATCCATGAGAGAGCATTTGTAAAATAGCTCCATTGAGTCCCATGTCGGTTATAGAACCAATTCCTATAATTGTGAAACCCATGTGAGATACAGAGGAATAGGCTATTCTCTTTTTTAAATTACGTTGACCAAGAGAAGTTGAAGCTGCATAGATTATTTGCATTGTTCCTATTATCACCAACCAAGGAGAAAATATAGAATGGGCGTGGGGTAGTAATTCCATATTGATCCGAATCAATCCATATGCGCCCATTTTTAATAGGATTCCAGCTAAAAGCATACATGTACTGTAATGTGCTTCTCCATGGGTATCAGGTAACCATGTATGTAGGGGTATAATCGGCAATTTGACAGCATAAGCAATAAGGAAGCCAAAATAGAATATTATTTCCAATGCCACAGGATATGATTGATTAATTAATCTTTCAAAATCTAATGTTGGTTCATTGGAACCATATAAACCCATACCTAGAACTCCTATTAAGAAAAAAATGGAACCCCCTGCAGTGTACAAAATAAACTTTGTAGCCGAGTAGAGACGTTTCTTTCCCCCCCACATGGATAAAAGTAAGTAAACAGGAATTAATTCTAACTCCCACATGATGAAAAAAAGTAAAAAGTCTCGAGAGGAAAATAATCCTATTTGACCGCTGTACATTGCTAGCATCAGGAAATAGAACAACCGCGAATTTCGAGTAATTGGCCAAGCTGCTAAAGTTGCTAAAGTAGTGATAAATCCTGTCAGTAAAATGGGTCCTATGGAAAGTCCATCGATTCCTAGTCTCCAGTGGAAATCAAAAACATCTATCCATTTAGAATCTTCCTTCAATTGCATTAATGGATCATCCAATTGGAAATGATAACAGAATGCATAAGTCGTTAGAAGGAGTTCTAATAAGCATATACATAAAGTATACCACCTAAACATCTTATTCCCTCTATGAGGGAAAAAGAAAATTGAGGAACCCGCGAATATCGGTAAAACAACAAGTATTGTTAACCAAGGAAAATAACTCGTGATAAAGACAAGATACATTTTGACCAGAAAAGCCCGCCCTCAAAATAATATATTTTGTCGAGCACGGGCTTTTGTCGGTAAAGAGGAATCACAAATGATTCAAGTGGAGTTTTTTGTAACGTATCAATAAGATAGAGCCATGCTGCGAGTTGTTTCAGGCCCTAAATAAACACGGACACTCAAAAAATCTGTTGGGCAGGCAGATTCACATCTCTTACAACCTACACAGTCCTCGGTTCTTGGCGCGGAAGCTATTTGCTTGGCTTTACATCCGTCCCAAGGTATCATTTCCAATACATCTGTGGGGCAAGCTCGTACACATTGAGTACACCCTATACATGTATCATAAATTTTTACTGAATGTGACATTGGATCTATAAATTACAGTTTTGAACATAAAAGATTTTCGATCTGGTCAAATCAAATTAGTAGTAAATGAATCATATATTATATATTGTAATATTGTAGACACCAGACGAAACAGTGGTTTATTAAAAACAATCAATATATTTCTTAAATCAATCTGTTTATGAGAAAAGGTCAAGACACTTTGATTTTCGTTTCAACAATTATGATGATACGAGTTGCACATGCGAATTCAAATTAATTGGTCAACAAATTGGTCATCATTATTTCAATATAAATATAAAAATGCAATTCCATTTTATTGAATTGCATTCAAATTCAATAAAAAATAGTATTTCAATTCTATTAAATATTTTTATGTGTCTTTATTTAAATTATCTATGATGATTATCACTAATTATTCAACAAATTTGATTGATTAATACGAGTTGATTTTCTGTTACGATGGATCGACGAAACAATAGCAAGTCCAATAGCTGCTTCAGCAGCTGCAATGGCTATAACAAAGATTGAGAAAATGTCTCCTTTTAATTGGCGACTATCAAATATATCAGAAAATGTTACAAGATTGATATTAACCGAATTTAGTATAAGCTCAAGACACATAAGCGCTCTAACCATGTTTCGACTTGTGATCAATCCATAGATACCGATAGAAAATAAATAAACACTCAAAAAAAGGACATGCTCAAACATCATTGACTAACTCCTTATCAATCTCGATTCATTTCAATATGAACAACAATTTAACCGATTCAATTGATTAGAATAGAACAATTACACAACAAAAGAAGATATTGATGGTAGATAGATTTAACTAAAAATTTCTATTTATTTATTTAGAATTTAGTTAGAATTCTAAGAATTGGGAATCATTATAAGAATTGGGAATCATTATAAGTTAAGTATTTTTATTGCTTATTGTCGAGCCATAGTAATTGCACCTATCAAGGAAACTAAAAGAATTATTGAAATGAGTTCAAACGGAAGATAAAAATCTGTTGATAAATGAATCCCAATTTGTTGAACGTTATTTATTAGGTCCTGTTCCATAATCTGGTTTGATCTTGCAGTCCAAATAATTCCGTACCATGACGTATCTGGGATAGTAGTAATTAGTGAAAAAAGAATAGTTGTACAAACCATCGAAGTGATCCCATCTCCAATGGTCCAAAAATAGGAATTATTGGAATATTCTGAACCATTCATGAACATTACAGCAAATATGATCAAGACATTTATGGCTCCCACATAAATAAGGAGCTGTGCGGCAGCTACAAAATAGGAGTTCGATGAAATATAGAATAAGGATATACAAACAAGAACCAATCCCAATGAAAAGGCAGAATAAATTGGATTGGTAAATAATACTACCCCCAGACCCCCTAATACAAGAATTGACCCCAGAAATACAACAAGAATATCATGTATTGGTCCAGGTAAATCCATTATGTATAAAATACAAAATAAATAACTTTAACTATTTCATGACCTTACTTTAACTTTACTAAATAAATGGTCCAGGAAAGGAAAAGGGGTTACCCTATTTTTGTTTTCTTGTATATAATATTGTATATGATACATTTATAATTGAATTGAATTTAAATATGGATTAATGTAGATATAGATAAAATTATCGGGCCAACCTTACTTTAGTTATATTTATCCGAAAGAAAAAAAAGAAAAAAGTAGTTGAAATTTGCTATTTCGAAATAATCACGAAAAATATATTTTAAGTTTAAATCAAAGAGTGATTCTCAACAATCATTAGTTTTTCTTTGTAGTTACTTGACTACCCAAAATAAAAAGCTTGGATCCTTTATATCAAAACAAAATTTTAGTAATCGGTAATTGTTCTTGAATCAAAGGGTTCATCTTTGTTTATTTTTATTTGAGTCGAATTCATAACTGTTTGAATTGTGTAATCTCCAATTATTGAGATTGGTAATCGACCCAAAGCAATTTGATTATAATTCAATTCGTGACGATCATAAGTAGAAAGTTCATATTCTTCAGTCATTGATAAACAATTTGTTGGACAATACTCGACACAATTACCACAAAATATACAAACCCCAAAATCTATACTATAATTAAGTAATTGTTTCTTTTTAATATCTCTTTCAAATCTCCAATCAACAACGGGTAAATCTATCGGGCATACACGAACACATACTTCACAAGCAATACATTTATCAAATTCAAAGTGGATTCGACCCCGGAAACGCTCTGATGTGATCGATTTTTCATAAGGATATTGAATAGTTACAGGTAAACGATTTGTGTGGGATAAGGTAATTATGAAACTTTGACCAATGTACCTTGCAGCTCGTATTGTTTGTTGACCATAATTCATGGACCCAATTACCATAGGGAACATATTGTAGATATACATGAAAAATTTGACGTTTCTTTCTCTTGTTTGATAGAGATTACGAATCTAAAATAATGTTATCGTATTCTCTTATTTATAATGAAACAAGTTGGGAAGAAGTTGTTAATAACAGATTACCTAGAGAAATAGGTAAAAGAAATTTCCATCCAAGATTTAATAACTGGTCCATTCTCATTCTAGGTAAAGTCCATCTTGTTGTGATAGAAATGAAGAGAAACAAATAAGCTTTAGTTAATGTAATAAGGATACCCATTGTCATTCCAAAAATGCCGGCGATTTTATTTATTCCGAAAAGCTCAGAAATGGATATATACGGAATAGATAAATTCCACCCACCTAAGTAAAGAACTGTTACAAATAATGAAGAAACTAATAAATTTAGGTAAGAAGCAAGATAAAATAAACCGTATTTGATACCCGAATACTCGGTTTGATAACCTGCTACTAATTCCTCCTCCGCTTCTGGTAAATCAAAGGGCAATCTCTCACATTCGGCTAGAGAAGAAATTAGAAAAACAATAAATCCTATAGGCTGACGCCACAGATTCCACCCCCAAAAACCATATTTTGACTGTGCTTCAACTATATCAACTGTACTTGAACTGTTAGATAATCATAGTCGATAATAACATCACTGTTCCCATCGCTATTTCAAAACCGTACGTGAGACCTCAGCTTCATACGGCTCCTCGATGGCCACAAAAAAAATGTAAGGACGGGTTCGGTATTATCGCCATCTTTGGATAGATAGAATAAAGATACGTCGGAAAGTCCCAAATTAGACCAATGGAATTCTGTCTGCTAGAATAAGAAAAAAAGTGCTTCCGAATTGATCTCATCCTTTACAATAAAAATTTCTCTTTGTTCGGTAATAACTTAATATTTCAATAAAATACTCCTTATATCAATCAATACAAAATAAAAAGAATTAGTCATTTGTTCATGAATCGTGATAAGAATTCGATATGTATGAATACGGATAGAGAAAAGAATAAATAAGGATCCCCCTTTTTTATTATTCATTCAATTACTGCATTCCATTTCTTTTTTCCTGTTCTTCTGTCTCAGAGGAGGATACTAAAAAATAAAATAAAGGATTAATTCGTTCTTGATAGTCATTTCTTTAACCAGTGAATAGGAGCATACTCTAGATCGGAATCGTAGGGAAGTACTACTTGATCATTTCTACCAATTTCAAGTCCTTATTATGATTCGTTTTATGAAGAAATACCTCTTTTTTGATACCTTACATTATCTCCATTACTAATCCTTTGTGTACCTTGGTGTTCCTAACCGTCCACTGACTTTTGATTGATCCCCGGTATAGTAATACATACGAGACAGTAGTAGAAACTCCATACAGTTGATCTTTTGTTTGCGCCCGCTTCAAGATATGATGACTAATAAAAAAATCTTAATCTTGGGGTAAGCAGTTTACACTGCTTATTTTTACTTCAACTTTATTCTTGTACATAGGGAATGAGATTGTTTCTTCTTACTACAAATTTGGAAGCTGTTTAGTTTCACTCATATAACTATCTGATTTAACTCATCAACCCGAATGCTGAATAAAAAAAAAATGAAAACATCTATTCAATACATTGAACCTCTTTCCTTTTTCTTTTATTTCTAGAAGAGAGGTTCAAAGTTCATATTCCAACGAATCACACGTAGAGATATTGATAACACACATAGAGTTAATGGTATTTCATAACTAATAGATTGAGCAGCAGCTCGTAGACCACCTAAAAAGGAATATTTATTATTTGATCCATATCCTGACATAAGAAGCCCAATAGGAGCAATACTAGAAATGGCGATCCATAAAAAAACACCTATACTGAGATCGGCTAAAACAAGACGATACCCAAAAGGAATTACTAAATAACTTAGTAGAATTGATATAACCGCTATAGACGGTCCCACACTAAACAAACGAATATCTCCTCGAGATGGGAGGAGGTCCTCTTTAAAAAGTAGTTTAGTCCCATCCGCTATAGCTTGAAGAATTCCCAACGGGCCAGCATATTCGGGCCCAATACGTTGTTGTATCGCTGCAGATATTTCTCTTTCTAACCACACAATTACTAGTACCCCCATTGTTATTCCCAATATAAGGGTCAAAATGGGTACAATCCATATTAGTCCATACACTTCTTTTAAAAATTCCGATGTAGAAAAAGAATTGATAGTTTGTACTTCTGTCGTATCAATTATCATTTCAACGATCAACTTCTCCCATAATGATATCTATACTACCCAATATCGTCATGATATCAGCCAATTTCATTCTTTTAACTAGCTGAGGAAGAATTTGCAAATTGATAAAACCGGGTGGACGAATTTTCCATCTCCAGGGGAAAACACTATTATCTCCTATCAAATAAATTCCCAATTCTCCTTTTGGGGCTTCCACTCTCACATAAAGTTCTTGTTTCGACAATTCAAAATTGGGTGAAGGTTTTTTACTAATAAATCTATATTCAAAATCATTCCATTCGGAATTCTTTGCTCTATCAAAGCGTCGTACTTCTAAATTTTCATAAGGTCCTCCAGGAATTCCTTCTAGAGCCTGTTGAATAATTTTTATGGATTCCTTCATTTCACCGATTCGTACTAAATAACGAGCTAATGAATCTCCTTCTTTTTGCCATTGGACTTCCCAATCGAATTCATTGTAACACTCATAATGATCAACTTTACGAAGATCCCATTGGATTCCAGAAGCCCGTAACATCGGTCCTGATAAACCCCAATTTACAGCTTCTTCTCCACCAATAATGCCCACTCCTTCAACTCGTTCCAAAAAAATGGGATTCCACGTAATAAGTTTTTGATATTCAACAACTCCTGTTAAAGAATAATCGCAGAAATCCAAACATTTATCTATCCATCCATAAGGTAGATCAGCAGCTACTCCTCCAATACGGAAATAATTATGCATCATTCGCATACCTGTGGCGGCTTCGAATAGATCATATATCAATTCTCTTTCTCTGAAAATATAGAAAAAGGGAGTCTGTGCACCGATATCCGCCATAAAAGGTCCAAGCCATAACAAATGAGAAGCTATACGGCTCAATTCCAGCATAATTACTCTGATATAGCTAGCTCTTTGAGGTACTTGAACATTTTCCAATTGTTCTGGCGCATTTACGGTTATTGCCTCTGTGAACATAGTAGCTAAATAATCCCATCGTGTTACATAAGGTAGATATTGTATAATTGTTCGATTTTCCGCTATCTTTTCCATTCCTCTGTGTAAATAGCCCAATATGGGCTCACAGTCAATAACATCTTCACCATCTAGAGTAACGATTAGTCGGAGAACACCATGCATTGATGGATGGTGAGGCCCCATATTGACTATCATGAGATCTTTTCTTGTAACCGGTACTGTCATATCTTTTCTTCCTTAATTCATTATTCCATGAATTCCTCAAAACGAGACTCATCAAAACGAAAAATTGAATACTACTAAAAAAAATTCAAACGATTAAATTAACGAGTTTTTGGCTCTCGAATATCCAACTGACCAATTAATTTCTTATAACGTACTCTATTTTTCTTTGACAAATAAGCCAGCAACCGTTGACGTTTTCCTAGAATTTTTCGTAGACCCCTTTGTGATAAAAAATCTTTTTTGTGCAATTCCAAATGTGAAGTAAGTCTCCGTATCTTATTGGTGAAACTGAATACTTGAAATTCAACAGAACCTTTGTTTTCTTCTTTTTCTTCTTGTGGAATAATGGAAATGAATGAATTTTTGACCATAAAAAATTTTTTTATTTTATCCTTTTTCTTTCTTTTTCATGGATTTTTCCGATCAGGAAAAATAAAAAAAAAGAATTATGCCAGTTATTTTAATCTAGTACACACAAAAATTTGGATTTATTCATATACTACTTCTTTATTTTATCCAAATCAAATTGAAAATTTGATTTGGATAGAAAGGGATAATATGTTTCCACATTAACGAAAGAAAAGAATTTATTTCTATCTAAAAGGATTCCCCTAATTTATTTATTCCTATATCCAATTGAATGGATACACCATTCAATCTGTATCATTTACCAAAATATAACATAGCATATGCATACATCTTTCGGCTTTCATATACCGAAAATGTCACGGAATATAGATATATATGATATAGGAAATATACTATTAAATTAGATAATTCTAAATCGTGGATACATATGTATCCTTGACATACTGAAACGACTGCCATTATTGATATCAAACCAATAGCGATTCATACAAGCTAAATCTTCTAATCGGTAATTGGGCCAAAGAACAAATTTGCATTTAATGAATTTATTTGTATCTGTATTAAGATGCTTGTCCTCATCCAAAAATTTTACAGAGTTTCTTATGTTGTTTTCATTGCAAAATAATGGATTTCTATTTCTATCCGTAACATTCCAATTATGGGAATTGAAACAAATTAACATTCTCAATTCTCTGCGACGTCTAGGAGATAGAATATTTTCAGGAACAAGGAAATCATAATAATTTATGTCCCCATTCACAAGCATATTCCCATATCGTACAATGGGTTTATCCAAATTCCTCTTATCAATATATCTTTTTTTTATGTATTTTCTATTAGTTTGGTGTTTATTGTTCTCGACCAATGAAATACTTATAGTTTGATATATAATCAATTTTCCATCCCTTTTTATAGATATACGAATTGGTTCGATAATTAATATTCCTTTTTTTATCAATTCTGTAAGAGCTAGATCTTTCTGAATTAGCATTACATCCAGATGTATCTCTCCTCTTTGAATCGAGGATATAGCAATTTCTTTTGGATTTATCAGTCTAAGTAAGAGACAATATACCTTGATATTATTGATCATTTTTTGGTTCAAGGAGTCATCCCATCTTAATTGAAAAGGGAAATATTTTTTCAGGAAGAAATTTAGTTCTGCTTCCTTGTTTTTCTTGGATTGTTTTTTCTTCTTACCTTTTTTAATGGTAATGTCTGATCTCGCATAATTCTCTTCAATATCTTTTTTTTTGTTTTCTTTTCGTAGATCTGATACAAGATTTACTTGGTCCTGTTGCTCATTTTTTTGTTGGTTGGAATTTTCTAATTTAAGATATTTTTTTTGATGAGATATCATCTGAAGATTATTTTTTCTATTTATATTGATGTTTTTATTTTGACTTTTATTTTTATAAAAATAAAAGTCAAAAAGAAGTAATTTGATTGGTATAATCCATGGTTTAATCTTATATGCATCAAAAAGTAAGACAAATTCTGGGAAGAACCAAGATTCTAGATTTGATATGGTATGATAAACTCTTTCTTGATTCATTCCCATCCAATTTAAAAAAATACTTTTTTGATTGGATGGGTTGATTTCTTGATGAATCGTAAGAGAAAAAATATCTTTTTTTTTCAATTTGTTGTTGATTTTTTTTTCAGTCTTAGTATTTTTATCAATTTTGGTACCGATATGTGTATTGGTCCAGGTCTCAATATCGATATTTTTTCTAAGACAAAAGTGGAGAATTTGACAATCAAAATATTTTCTATCTAGATTTTTATGCGTATCAATAATATATCCTTCTTCTAGATAATCACTAATAGCTGTACTTACCAATACATAAAATGATTCGGATTTCGGTTTATTGAAATTATATGGAATTTTGTGAACCCCGTTTACTTGTAATCTTGACCCATAAATATTAAAATCCTCTTTATCCCCATAGTTCATATATTTATGTGATAAAAGATCATATCTGTAGTGTTTTTTCCATTTTTCTTTTTGATTTGTCAATGAATCCGCTGCATAGTAATTTTGTTTCACGTAATGAATTAATCGGTCTTTTTCTTTTTTATATGAATCCGCTTTAATTGAGTCCTTATTTTGAATCCTATAACGTTGATTGATTCTATTTCGCCACTTTTGCGGTACTAACCGCGACCATTTGGTTTGAGATAAATTGTATTGATAATGCCCCTTTAACCAGTTTTTCCATTCAATCATTCCAGACTTATGAATTTTCTTATGTCTTGAATTGTAATCAAATATTCCTCGTGTCATACAATAATCCTTGATTTTATCCTTAATAAAAGGATAAGTCCCCTGATATTGAAGTAGAGATTTCAATTGATACTTGTTAAGTAATTGGGTTTGTGATAATTTGTAAAATACATATGCTTGGGACAAGGAGGATAAGTCATAATACATTTTAGTACTATTACTAATATTAGTATTCGAAAAGGACTTTTTTATAGTGGAAAAAAAGTTCATTGTATTTTGATCTCTTTCATCAATTCCTTCCCGATTTGTTTGATCGTTGTAAACGGATTTATTGATTATTTTTTTTGTTGATTCAAAGAAAAGTTGGAAATAGATCCTGTGAATGATAATCATACATAGTAAGATATCTATATATATTTTTTCAATCAGAGATTTCATAAAATAATGTGATTTACGTATTAATCGTATATTTATTCTTTGGAATATCTGCCAAATATGTTTCTGTGATTTCGATCTTTTATCATCACAAGTTAGAATTATTTTTTTCTTGTCTTTTGTGATTCGTTCTATTTGATTCCTGATTGTGATTGTTCTATCAGAAAGATCTTTCATCTTTTTTTCTATGAGTGAATAATTTGTCCAATTCATGGATTGTATTTGAATGGTTGATTTGTGAATAATCTTATTATTTATTTCGGAATCTTTTTCGGAATCTTTTCCATTTTCAGCCGTTTCATATACTTTCGCCTTGCTCAATTCAAATAAGAATATTGGATTTACTTTTTTAATTTCCTTCATTATTCGTTTTAGAACTAGAAGTATTTTAATGATCCATCTTGTTTTTTCTTTTGAAACTTTTAGAAGTAGAAAGAAATCCTTTTTCACTTTTCTAACTTTTTTTTGGAGTTCTTTATAAATGGGTTCAAAAAAGGAAGGTCGTTTTCGGGGATTCCCAAAAGGGAATTCCGCTTCCATTCCCCAAACTGTTAAAAAACAAAAATTGTCTTTTTTTCCTTTTTTTTTTATTTGATCCCTAGGATGAGATCGTATTTTAGATCTTCGCCAAGGTTTCAAACAGAAAGGAAATAGAATCTTTATCTGAATACCGTCCGTTAACCAATCTTTGGGAAATTCTGTTTCTGATAATTGAACACCATTATAAGTGCATTTAACATGCATTTCTCTATTCCACTCCTTCAAATCCTCATACCATTCGGGGAATTGGAATAATAACATACGGCCAATATTTTTAGCAATTATCAATGAAGGCAATACAATGTATTTTCTAAGAAAAGATTGGGTTACTAACATCAAACCTCTTATTGCTTGAGCAAATATAATGCTATCCCAAGTTTCTGATATTACTATACGTTCATTTTCCTCTTTTTTTTCTTCGTTTTTTTTCTCTTTTTCCCTTGTCTCTTCCTCCTCAAAATAAAAATGTGAAATTTTCAATTCTGGTTCTCTCCCCACCGAATTCCTAAAAATGAGATTCATCATTTCAGAGATATAAAAAGAAGAAAAAAAAAATGTTTTGTCTATTCGATCCAAAAAAAGCGGGGAATGCACATTTGCTTGAAACATTTCCCAAATAACCGTTTTACGTCTTTGAGCACGCATGGATCCTTTGATTATATCCCGACGAAAATCCGATTGTTGCGAGTAACGTATCAAAGCCACCTCTTCCGCTTGATCACTATTATTAGTATTATTTGTAGTTGTAATAGGGTTGGTATTCTGATCGTTATCAGTATAAATTACTACACGTTTGGCTTTTCTTGAACGAATTACATGATTTTCCTTAGATTCTTCCTCCTGTTCTTCCAAACCATTAGTTAATTTGTATGACCATCGAGGAACCCTTTTACGGATTTCTTCTATTTCAATAGATTTATTTCTAATTATTGTTTGATCGTTTGGATCAGTTGTAATTACATCGAATACCCATTTTAAAGCTTTTGTTTGACTTTCTAAATCAATTCTTGTTTGCTCTCTCAATAAAGAATATTTTTTTAAATGCAAAATGGGTGCAGGCTCAAAAGGAAATTCTTTGATTGAGGTTAAGGAATTACCAATATAATTCAGTAATGATTCCCTATCAGGCGGATTCTTTTGATGTTCAAATTTTCTGGAATAATTAGAATTATTAGGAAGTAGCCCATAAATCTTATTTATCCAATTGATTTCTATGGAATCCTCCGTATCTGTAGAAGTGATTAAATCATTCATGATCATATGTGAATAGAATTTTTTTATTGTTCCACGATATGGTCCCCCCAAAAAGGGGTCATACGTTTTGGGCAAGTATTTTTGTTCATTTTCATCATTGCATAATCTGGTCCTTTTTTCGAGCATATCTAGAGCAAGAAACCCCTTTTCTTTTTCTAGAGCTTTTGTTCGACTTATTAATTCATTGTTCAAGTTGTACTTTTTTTGCTCATTGGTATAAACCCAATAATGATACTGATCCACATGGGATAATTTTTCTGTCGTGTACAAAGACATTTTTCGTTCTATCATTTCCGAAAAAGTTAATAAACTAGGTGGATATGTAAAAGATATTATTTGTTTTCCATCACTTGGACATGTATAAAAAAAATATTGTGCCATTTTATTTCGTACAGCATTTTC